CTACGGTGAGACGTGAAAACACCCGATCCCATTCCGACCTCGATATGTGGAATCGTCTTGCGCCATATGTACTGAGATTGTTCGGGAGACATGGTCCAAGCCCGGTGAAGAAATGAAAATTTCAAAGATTCTGCTCGTGAGCGTAATGGTATAAGGCCTGCCTGACTGTGCCGTTTCGTAAGTAACTTAGTGCTCTCCCTTTAATTGGAAATGAAAGAAAAAAGAATTCGTTCGGATCCTCCCACATGTTCAATCTTTTTTTCGCACTTCGCATTTTCCGTCTTCTCGTCTTAGTTCTTTTTTTCGCCAGGCTGCTTTTCTATTTTTTATTTTTTATATCGGATTCCTTTTCTGTCATTGGAACTTTATGTGTTCTGCCTAGTGAGGGCCAACTTATAGACTTTTATCTGAATCTTCCTGGGCAGGACCCGGAGTGGGCTCAGTTTGTTCGCGAGAGGCTCGAAACGAGTCCACCCGCTGAATTCCAACCAAGATTCCAGTCATTTATGAATATTGAGTTGTGTACGTCTACTCGTGAGATGATTATTGACCTATACAAAACCATTTTCTATGGTAGAGAGGACCCGATGGTTTTTATTCCAATAAATGACTTCGATCTTTGTCTTCGTTCAGCTCTAGAGAGCTTTGAATTCGACCAGACGGCGCTCTCCGAGATTTTGCGAAGTTTGTGCCAAGAACGGCACGAATCGCCTTTCTATTCCGGCGTTATGGAAGGAAAAGCTGAGGATCTTAACCAGTTATGGCAGCTGCAGCACAACAACGAAATCACAATGCATCGCAGGAACCAAGACTATCTCGAAGGACTGCGATTACAAGAGCGGATTCGCGAACTTCAGCAAGAACGCGATTCTCTTTTGAGAGAAATAGAGCAGCTCCCGCTAAGGGGTGGAACCGCGCAGGATAGATGAGATCGGTCGAGTGGTCTTATGGATGTAGTACTAATCGAACCGGAAGAGCTTGCCAGGATGGCTTGGTAAGCAAGCCACCAGTTATGTAGGCGCCAACTTCCAGTTCTTTCTCTTCTTTCTTTTATTTTATTGTTTTCCTTGTTGTTTATTTTCTTTCTTGATGAGTTGATCTCATCTCGTTCTTTATTATTGTAGTATATACTACTCCATATGATAGTAAAAAACCTAATTTTTTAGCCTATATTGCCGCCGACCAGCTTTCGGTTATTTCCTGGAGTGCCGAACCAGTAGACCAATAATCCATGTTCCTAGTGGGCCAAGTGGAAGCAATCAACAGGCTATTCATTAGTTTCTGGAATTCCAAGGGAACACAGCGCTTACTCTCTTTAAGCCCCAGTTCAACGATCAATAGTAGTTTCCAACCTAAGTTACCGGTGGAAAGGCTACTTCAAAGCCCTAACTCACTAATTGGGTTAGAAACCGCAGGAGCAGCTTTCCCATCCCTAGTAGTATAGTATCCGCTGTCCCTATACCATTTCGAAGAAAGAGTGGGTCCCCTACCCCCCAAAAGTAGCACCTGCTATTGGATAATCAACCTCTCTTGCCACGGCTGTAGGAACGGAAACAATAGGAATATCACCATCCTTAATATGAATAATAGCAAGCGATCGTCTAGCCATCCTTATATAAGTAAGTAATTGTAGGCGTTACCGATGGAATGGTTGCTTGTTCTCCTTCCAACCTCTACGGAAAAATGGATTCCATTTCCTTTAAGACCATGGCCGGAGTGCTGATTGCTATTGGCTCCGGCTGGATGTGTTCATCGCCACTGGCATCATGCACATGGATGGTTTGCTCCTGAGCAACTGGTTTCACAGTTTCTTTCTCCGCAGCCATCTTTGCTTCTTGCTCAGCAGCCTCTCTAGCCTTTCTTTCTGCGGCCTTCCTCGCCTTTCTCTCGGCATCACGTTCAGCCTGCTTCTGTGCCTTCTCTTCTGCAATTTCATTGCCTTGAGTTCCCTCTCTGCTTTATCTTTTGAATATTCTTTTTCTAGCTTTTTGTGCAGGTAGCGGGTGTCCACCTTGTCAACAAACAGGAAAGCAATATAGTCAGGATTGGGTGGAGAAAGTGGAACCTTCTCTATCTCGGGATCCGGGAGTTTTCCTTTCCCTTTGAATCGAGGAGAATTGGGTCGATAAGACGACAGAGAAGATAGCTCACCTAGTACTACCTTTCTCGAAGGAGTGAGAGGAGAGAGGAAAAAGACAGAACATCCGCTATCGAAGAACAAGACTTGTTTGTGTTAAGCCTATAGCTAGCGTTCCTGTACTTGAATGTTCAAAGCATATAGCTATCGTTCGTCAGGCATAAGGTGTTAAGTCTCGGCTTCGCGTTGGCTTTCAGTTCCGCGTTTTCGTTGCATCCCTAACTTTTTTGAGTGAACGTGAACGGCCACTGCTTTCCTTTGTGTTACATGAAATGAGGGCCCAACGACAGCCTCCTAACCCGTGGAACCTGCTTGCCCGGTGGATGAGAAAGCTGACTTCGCCCTCCAAACCTGATCTGTGTGGAGCAGGAAAGAGGAGATCGGAGTCAAAGGGAAGGCCAAAGCGAAAGACCTACTTCAAGGAGAGCGTACTTGCTAGAGACCCTGGCCTGGATAGGCCTGATGAGTTTTTATATCAAATATAAAGCTTGCCGGGTTGTCACAGCAGCTGTTACAGTTAAGTATTGCAAATGAATGGTGATCGAAACTAAAGCGCACTAGTATCCTGCCGCCTACCAAGAGTCGTAGCTCTGTCCCTGTCCCTGTCATATAAGGAAAGAACAAGCCCATACATAAAAGCCAAAAGAAAGAAAGATTGGCAAGCGATCATCGCGCTTCCATTAGGCGCTCTTGGCTAGCAGTGAAAACAAGCTAGTCCAGGCAAGCAAGCAAGGAATAAGGCACACCATCTTGCTGCATTCTCTAGCAGCTCTAGCAGCTCTGGAAGCTTCCAGCTTCTGCCGGGTATTTCTCTTTCTAGCCCCACTCAATGGTGGGAGTGAAAGCAAACCATGCTTGGGGGTTGCCTTCGTGCCTTGAAATCACCTTAAACGGACCGTAGGACTAGTAAGGTCCCATTAGGCAAAAGGGGTTAATCGACTCTGGGGTGGAGATAGCTCAAGGCAGTTATAGAAAGAGTAAGCATTGGACTATTGGGATAGCCAATTCAAAGGTAGGAGGGCTTCTTCCCTCGAGAAGGGGTTGGCACGGTCTCGGGCTGGAGAGCAAAGAATCAAGCCAGAGGAAGAGATATGGTTCCGGTCTAGGCGTCAGCGGAGGTGGGAACTCTGTGAGCAGCTACCCGACGGCCTAGATAGCCTAAGAAGAGGCGCGCGCTTACGGCGGAGGACGAGCATTGACCCACTCACTGGTAATGCAGGCAAGCTCGTTTCGAAAACTTGTCTGAATCGAGAATAGCAACTCCATTTCTGGAACCACATCTTAAGTTAAGCCCAAAAAAACAAGCCAAGTACTCGGAAAGGATCACATGAGCCAAGCTCACCTCGATGTCTCCACCAAGGTAACGTCCACCTGCTTGAGATGGCCAAGGCTTACTCCGCCAAGCCAACTAAATTTGAGTGTGTTGCTTGTGACGCTCTCTTTACTCACTTGCCAATTGGTCAAGTATTAAGCCAGTTGAGGTCTCTGTCGCCAATCTACACCACATGCATCATTCTCTCCTAGAAGAACTTAGCGCTCAGTGCTGCCAGGCTTCGCTCTTCCTCAACTTAGCATATTGTTCACGCCAACTGCGCATGTTGTTCACGGGGAACAAACTTGATCTTTTCCACTTTTCGGTTTCGATGGGAAAGATGGTCCTAGTGGCATGAATCGGGAACCTGGAATTAATAATACACGGGCCGAACCCCCCTATCCATTCAAGTCCGAATGGTTCCGTAGCCGCCCTCACAACCCCTATTTATTTAAGCTAACCCCTTATTATCATTTAAGGGTCTTCTCGTTCAACAGAACTGAGAGGTGGGCGGGGGTATGGTGGTTTACCACATTGGAGCTTCATAAAAGCTACAGAGATCCGGAAGAAATGGCTCGTAAAGGCGACTACACTATTAGATGTGTAACAGCAGTCCTACTGGGTATGGGTAGGACCGGTGCTTGCTTTAGGTCTAATATCAGATTGATCTATTTCTATCCGAGTCTCGCCCGCTACGAAATGAATATGAACCTGAGGAATATGAAGCATTGATCTGGTGAACCATAGGACACGACTTGAGCCTCCCTACTATTATTAATTAGAGGGTCACTAGTAACTCCCTTAATAATAGGCTCAAGAACGCCCGTATATTATTATTAGTTCCAGCACCTACCATAGATTTGGGAATCCTTGGCCCTCGGGGGCACCTGCCGGCATGCTCCAGCTATTACGTATATAAGACTGGATCGACATCGATCTGCTTCTCATCATTTCTCTGATGGAAAGATTGGTAGAGGTTACAGGTGCCAGTGAATCGTGGCATCGCATGCGCATCAATGTCGGATGATTAGCCCAATGCCCAGAATCGTGAGGGAACTACTAGGCTTTTTAGGGTAGGACCACCGATTCAGAATGATTCCGAATACCGGCTACGGGTTTATGAAGTGGGTATGGGTAGGACCAGAAAGGTGCTAGTGACGAAGGTCCTATTCCGGATGTTGAGAGCCCCGGTTAAATAATTATAATTCAGCATCCCAGCCTTCATGAATTCCTTCAATTCGAAGCGCTGCAATTATACTAGAAAATAAACGTTGCTTGGAGCTGGGGTGAGATGGATACTATCTATCCCTATCTCATCACCACAGGTCACATGCTCACATGAATCTATCTAATCCCATCTCATAAGTCTAGTCTATCTCGTCCCGTCAATAATTCGCGGGCATAAGACGGGGACATGGGAGACTACTGTTTCGGACATTGGGGCAGAGAGAAGAGCATGAGAGAGCCTCCGCTACCCGGACATCAGGGAGCGGGCATGGGGCGAGCAGCTTAGATAGATAGGTTGGCCATTACCGGGAGCAGCCATTCTACTTCAATCTGTATCTATCCATGTCGAGCGATACCTATTGCCCAATCCATAACCTGAAATCCGTCTGTATCGATGTCGTTAAATCTGCTATCGATGCCGTTGCCTCAACAATAATAATAGATAGGGGTGATCGCCCTTTCTTCATTCAATAGGGTGAGGTGTGTTCGCTATCGCTTACTGCACCTGCTCTCCCTATCAAAGGTCGAGCCTGGCTTTTCCACTCCAATAACAGGTTCTCCCATGGGGATCACGAGCCAACCATCTCGTTTCATTTAGTCCATCCCTTCCGTCCCTTCCATCACCTTTCTCATCCCCAGTGGCTGGTTGGAGACACAACCCCTACTATTATGAATTCCCCTACTATTATTCCGCCGGTTAACACCCACCTCTTACAGGTGTAGCCGCCTACTATTAGAAGAAGGGTATACTAGGTTTTCCGCCCACCCACATTCATGCCGTCCGGGGAACTGCAAACAATACCCGTGATCGGAGCTACGAAGCAGATCGGGGGATATGGGGCGGCAAATGATTAAGCATCCGGGCTTACTAATACATAACTCCTGCTCCCTTTATTGATAAAGCTGATCCAACCACTTCTACTATTTGCTGATCCTTGATTAGTCATTACTCCCTTTACCAATCCCTTGATAAGTAACCCTATGGCGTGGGCCTCTTGCCGCATTCCGCTCCCTATCGCAATCCTCCCTCCCTTTACCCGGGTAGGCTTCTCTCCCAATAGTGTATCAGTGCCTGATGGGGCTGTCTAATAGTAATAGTGGCTACAAGCCCCGAATCTATACCATTCTATAGGTAGGTTCCCCCCATTCATTACCATTCAATCAGAGCGCTACTATTAATATTAAGGGATAAGCTTTAATCGCCTACTATTAGAATCCGAGCGCTTGTGAACATTAGAATCCGACCCTTACCAGCATCTCAAGATTCTAATTTCTTGAGGTGGGGAATAGATAAGATTTGAATCGAGTGGGTTATGCCTAAAGGCAAGAAGGCGCCCCATTATTATTATTGATTGGAGCCTCGTCGGAGCCGCCAGGGCCAGGCAGAAATGGAAAAGAAATCTTAAAAAGCCCGAGCCGAACCCGCAAGGAGTCGTAACTGATGAGCGGAATGAACGAGGAGTCGTAAATAATGAGCACGGAGTCCTGAGTAATGAGCGAATGAGCAATCAGCAAGAAATCGTAACTAACGAGCAACTATGCAATCCAGAGATTCTCAATCAAGAGCATGTTCTATTACGTATTAAGATCGAACAACCAGAAGCGGATATTGCTCATCTGCGAAAGCGGGTAGACTACCTCATGGACCAGGCTGCCTACAACGAGGCCGAATTCATACAATTGAGGGGTGAGCTTATTGATCAAGGAATGGCCAGAAACAGAGAGTAAAGTGCTAGATTATGTACGTATTACCATGCTATAATTCGAAACTTGAAGTAAGGAATCTTTTATAAGCCTCTATTGTCGAACTCCTCCCTACTGGCAAGAATCACCCCTCCAATCAATTGATGAAGTAATGATTGGCAAAACATAAATAATGATGAGAATTGGTAAGACATAAATAATGATGAAGATAAGGCATCTCACAACTTGCCTCTTCACGGGATCGGTCCAACCTTGATCTGCTACCTCTCCACTGTCAATCTGATCTGGAAACTTTCCTTCGTTTGGTACATGTGGACTAGTAACTGACACAGGAGCATCTCCATCTCGATCAAAGTTTTATGTCTCGATAGCAACAGCCAAACCCTTCTCTTTGTCAGCTCGATCTGCTCTTGTTCTTGTAGAGGAATGTGGAACAAGGATTATCACAAGTATAGAACAGAATGCCTCTTGCTTGGTCTCTTCCTTGCCACTATCATTTCAATCCGCTACTTCCATGATCAATGTGGCAGGGTAAGTTTCCTTGCTCGGTATCCGGTATAGCTTGCTTTGCTCACTCACTAGGGCTGGAGGGCGGGAGTTGAATGGTATGGTAAGACCCATGGCAAGGTATGGTTTCTCACTGACGCTAGGGAGAAGTAGTTGGATGCAGTGAAAGAGCAATCGGGATCCGTACTTTGTCATCGATCCACATCCCGCAGCAATGGACTAAGTTATCGGCCAACCGGTCGTTTCCTATATATTTAGTAATATATAGTACTATCACGACTATAGTGCCATAGTTCAAACAGCTTTCCTTTCCGCTGCTTCGTCAATGGAAGACGCGGCCGGCTGCCGAAAGAGTCAATTGTTAGAGCGGGCGATACAGAAACCACAGAAAGAGAGAGAGGCGGGGGCCTAAGTCATGCGCGGTAGAACGAACAAGGTAGCTTATGCTTTGTTATCAATGTTATTTGCTACGCTTTAGCATTGGCTTCAACGCTGAAATATTGAATGCTTACGGAGCTTGCTGCTTTGTAACCTAAGCGGTATAGCTAACTAAGCTTACTCATCAAGGGCCGAACTGTTGCTAGTTCTCGAGCGTCAGCCTTACAGCGGGCGGCTAGGCAAGCTATCCTAAGTAACAGCACATTGCTAGTGTTCGGCTAGCTCGTATAGTAAGACGAAGGCGAGACAGGCTTTAGGCAGCGAGCCCTATAGCAATAGACATTTGGGACCGAAGCAGCCAGAGGGTTGCTAGCTCCGCTCTTTCCTTTTGCTTCTGGACTTTTCCCCCACTCTTTATTGGCTCGTGTAGTATACTGAACTCGTTCCTCGCTACACGGCCGGCCTAGAAGAGGTAAGCCTAGTCCTATAGCCTATGCTAAGGTGGGGCGAGCTAGCAACACCAGTAGCAGCGTATACGCAGGCGAAAGGGCAGCACCGTGAAACCATCCATATAGCGGCATCTAGGCACCGTCAGCAGCCGGGCAGCACTAGCACCAGAAACTCACTCGCTTTCTTTCTTGATTACCAAGCGCTTTCTAACTTAGCCTTTATTAGATTAGTCACTAAGCTAAGCCGGCATACTAAGAAGTCACTAAGGCCGGCATAAAGTGACTAAGCGGCTGCTTTCTTTGGCATACAGCACTGTGTATGACTTAGGTAACACGTCAGTTACCACGGCACTGTTTGTCTTCAATGTTGCCTTTCTCGGGATATAGTCCGTATCCGTACTCGCAGTAGGTAGCTTGCTACCAAACCTTACTCGGTAGGTGCACTCACTACAGGAGCTGTAGCGTGACAAACTCGTTGTATGGACGGTAACACTCACAGCGCTTCGCTTCACTTGCTTTCCGGACCCGGCGGGAGTGTACCGTATCGTTTCCTTTCAGTCGAGTGGGCCTTACGTTTTGCTTGCTTGGCTCCCTGTCCGCTTGCTTTCATGTACATCTTCTTCTCTCCTGGCTTGCAGAGTTGTGTTTCCCGTGTTCCCGCTCCGGACAACCCGAATGGTTGTCTTGACTCGAATGATCGTTCGCTCCCTTTCAGGGCCTTGAGTGGAACCGAGCTTGCAAAGCGGCGTGAAAGCGCTTAGCCGTTAAGAGCATCAAGTAAGTCTTCGACTTCCTCTGCCGGCACTCTGAAAGGTATTCTTTATAATGTTAATAAGCTAGGTTCGGACCAAAAAAACCATACTTATTGCTTGGTTTAAGGGAATAAGGCCTTATGCGTGTGTGCGCGTGTACCGAAAGAAATGTGTTCTATGGCCTCGGAAAGGGCTGAAGCGACAACGCTTTCTCTTACGATAGAAAGGGGAAGCGGAAGCAGAAGCTGCGGGTCGTCGTGTTAGTGAACGCATAAAAAAGAGTGTCATCCGAGACAGAAGCTAACGAAAGACAGCGAGCTCAACGAAACAAGCGGGGGGTAGCAACTAGATTAACGCGGAAAGGGAATCGGTAGGTTACCGCTCAGCCTTAGCTACTCCATGAAACCCAAGCTCGGTCAGCAAGGGAAACTCGGGAGAGGGTGGTCGTAGATCAGCTCGGCAAGGGAAGCAAGGGAATCGGTCTTCGCTTAGACTGATAGGCTAGGTCGGGTCCCGAACCGAAACTCAACAGAAGCCGAAGAGGAGTAGAGCTATAAAGCAAGTTTTAAGGATTGTATACAAGGTAGTCAACAAGCAAGCCCCACCTAGTAAGTCGAAGACTCCCTCGCCGTTCCAAAGGTGAATTAGGGACTCATTAGACTAGGCTAGCTACACTCTTTTAGAGCCTTTCCTCAGTCTCTTTCTTTTAGTCTCCTTCTACCTTATCTCTTGTCATTTCAGCAAGCTCTCGTCTTCTTCTTCTTTCAATCTTCTTCTTGATTAGTTTGTTCGCCCAACGAAGAAAGTGTCTTAGTTAGTGAATATATAAGTGTGTCTTTCTGTCTGAGTCTGTTTGCTCTTTAGTGCATTTCTCAGTTCTATTTCATTCTGGATTCAAATCTACTTCACGGCAATTCCTAATATATCGTTTTTTGGAGTCATATTAATCTATGAATGAAACTGAATAGCGGATCGCTTAGATATCCAAGATTATGGGAAATCAATCCATTCCTTAATATTTTAAATCTTTCTCCTCAATCCAGTGGACATGCGTGAAGATTTTCGAATTCCCATGTCAACTTAAACAGTCCCGTTGGGGATGGAAAAGATAGAAGAGGAAGATACCAAATCTCAATAAACTATTAGCCGCGGAAAATTAGCCATAGTTGAAGAAGAGGGTGAGAAATAACTTAGTTTAATCTGGACCAATCTCTACAACCACTCTTCTTTCATCTTCGTCCTATCTCTTCTTTCTCGTCCTCCTCATTCTAACCCAAATCTATTATATTTCTACAACAAGTAGGATAAGATAAATAAATAAATATAAATAAATATTTGATTATTTTTTTATATATAAATAAATAAATAAAGAATTTTTTAGATTTAGATTTATAAGTAGGAGATATCCAGATGGGAATGATAAAAAAAAGAGAATAGAATAGAATCGCCGCTGATATTGAAGAATTTTTGAATGTAGGTCTTTTCTTTCCATTCCCATAGTTCTTTTAACCAATCTTGTGACACATCGCTCGGATCTCCATCTCCTCGCCCCACTTATGAGCAAGGCACTGAAGACGTGGGGTGATCCTTCCCATCCCGCAAGGGAGCCGTGAAATCTTATATTTTTCGATTTCAACTCGTGTGAGAAAAAGCGATGAGGTTAGTGTGAAGCGTGCTCCGAGAGTTTTAAAAATGGTTACATCTCCCTTCTACAAGTTCTCCCGAAGCCTGCGAAGAAACTTACTAAGCGAAGAAAAGCCTTACCCCTATATAAAAGAAAAGCGCGCGTTAGCCCAGCAAGAAAAGGCCTACCGCTATATAAACGGGCGTTAGCGCGCAACCTAGTTGCGCGCTCCCGCGTCAAAGCATGCTAACGCGTCTTAGTAATAGGTTTGTGAGCTGATCGTAGAGCACCCTTGCTTCTTTGGTCGTAGATCAGCTAGCTCAGCCGTTGCTTGGTTGCTTAGTACGCGCATCTTCTTCTTGCTTGCTGGGCAGCGAAGCTTCGTAGACAAGGCGGCTCGCCCCTATCTCTAAGGGGGCTTACGAACGAGTGGAGTCGCACGGAACGAAGGCATGAGTACTGATTCAGAAAAGGGGGAAGGGGGAATTAGACACTCTTTCCTAGTACGAAGGCACTGTACCCCGCCCTATTAGAGTAAATGCACTGTACCAAATACCGTTAGGCTGGTGCTTGTGAGCAGGAAAGAATTTCTGGACGGTATTCACATTCATTAGTGAATTCCACTGAGAGCACAACCATTACCTTTCTTTGTTTGCTTTGATAGATAGTGAATGGGTTGGGTGTGGTTTGTGTGTGAACCTCTGGACTGGATTAGAGTCATAAAATAGCTACTTCCTCTTTCGGAAGGCTGCTTTTCAGTCTGATGACTGCTTCAGGGATCCCTTGCTTCAGATCTCTTTGTCATCTATCTCGAAAAAGGGGAACACATTATCTCGAGTACGGACACATAGAGCGGAGTTCAAGTAGTTCCATTAGCTCCGTATCCTCCACACCACAGGCGATAGAACTGTACTAGCTACCGGACTATTCGAAGGGAAGGGGCTAAGGCAGGTAGGCACTAACTATAGGGATCTGGGATTCAAACAAAAAAGTTCCGAGTACGGATTGACGGATGAATACCGACTTACTAATTAGCTACCGGAACGAATAGAAAGAAGGAAAGATTCAATGAATCCCACAAAACTACTACTACTAGGTGCCCGTCCGTCATCAATAGTACTTCTAACGAGCTGCCTACACAGGGAAAACGAGACAAGCGTTATAGGCAGACACGTGGCACGGAACGTGTATCCACCGTTCATGAATGAACGTTGTTTCGAGATCAAAGAAGGAACGAACCTGACGCCTTTTGAGTGCTAGAACGGAGGACCCTGTTAGGCTTTTTCGTTTGTTTTCCCTTATCGTGATGCTCCTTTCTTCCTTCTGCTTGATAGAAATAAGGGCCCTTAGGCTTGTTCCCGTCTCAGGTATAGAAAGAATCTGTTCCTTCTCTCACGTAGTTCGTTATAGTCCCTCCGTATCCCTCCCTAGCGAGTGAATTGATGAACGAGCCTATAAGCGAGTGTAGTCCTCTATATAAAAGAGGCGAGTGGAGGTATTGGCGAGCAGCGTACCAGCGCCTCCCTTAGAGTGAAGTTGACATTCACAGGTATTGTGGGAACTCCTTCAGAAGTGTTTATCCATTTCACTCAGGGCTATAGTACTCTTGCTTGACTTCGTTTCGTCTAGAGCTCGAGACTCGTCGACGTTAGTCGGCTACCTACCTTTAGCTGTCAGTCAGATCAGGGTTTTGGGGTTCCTTCCTTCCGTCTCTTCTCGAACAGCTAAATGAAAGACTTCCTCAGTCTCCCCCTGACCTATGATAGGCAATACTCTACTCTGATCTTCTGGGCTCTTTCTTCGGCTTTCGAGTAGTAGGGTGTTTCGACATCAAGAGGAATCCGGATTTGAGCTACTGGAAACAACTAGTGTGAATCAAGGCAACTAGGGCCGGCCACACCAACCCTATGGATTACTTCCTTAGGGGGCGGCTTTCGAGATAGAGAACTTCTAGGTGGCTCTCGCAAACCAAAAAACCAGTTTTTGAAAGGGTTAGAGACGAGTGGCCTTTTGTTTTGAGGAGTTTCCCTTGGACGGACGAAGTCGCTGCTGTTCGGGTTTCGAGTTCCGATAGAGGCTGAGGTATTATTGTAGGAAAGAGTTATAGGCTTAGGTATTATGTGGGAGTCGCCGCTTGCATGCAGGTTTATAGGCTCGTTCATGAATTCACCTTTATATATAGGCCCCAACGGGACTGTTGGAAAGTGGAGTTCCAGGCGAGAGTGCGGGAGACAAGTAGCAGTTCACGAAGTGAACGAGTTCAGGAGGGATTTGATTTTAGACTGAACTACGTGATGAAGGAGGAACCGACTTAACCTAGTTCAGTAGGAACGGAGTCACTCCCCCCTTACTCAACATAGGGCTCTTCGTTGAGTCAGTCAGTCTGTCTCTACTATGCCTTCGACGTAGC